AATAAGATGCCTGACTTAATAGGACTATTTTGATAGAATAGAACATGTATATAAATACTCTTATTATATTTTATGGAATTAAACCAAAACTTGGAAAATCAAAATTTCCTGTGCATCATACACTAAAATATATAGAAAGGTAAGCTAATCAAGCTACCAGGTTCATACCCTGTTTATAGAGATATTAACCCTCTCCTCTCTAATTAAAGAAAAGAAGATGAGTATTCATTTTAATTTTAATTATTAGTTCCTTAATTACATTATCTTCTAATAACTGAATTAGTATATGAATTGGCTTAGAACTTAACATAATATCCTTTATCCCTTTAATTTTAATTAAGGTAAATAAATCAAGATCCGAAGCTGCCATGATCTATTTCTTAACACAGAGAATTAGAAGAATGTTATTAATAATAACAATCCTTATATTTATATATAAATATTTAATCCCTAGAAAACTAATCTTAATAATTATAAATATTAGTCTATTAATTAAATTAGGTGCAGCACCTTTTCATATTTGAATACCAAAAATTATATCTAATATAACATGAAGAAAATGCGGAATATTAATAACTTGACAAAAAATTGCACCATTATATATACTAAGAAACTTAAATTATAATATAATTATTAATTTATCTATTATTTCTTCTATTATCATTGGTAGAATAGGAGGAATTAATCAAACATCTTTACGTAAATTAATAGGGTATTCTTCAATTAATCACTTAGGATGAATATTGGCTATTAATAAATCTATAAATTTATGAATAATTTATATAATAATTTACAGAACTATAATTATTATAATTTGTTATATATTTAACAATTACAAAATCAATTTTATCAATCAAATAAGAAGATTAAATATAAGAATAACAGATAAATATTCCTTCTTCATTATAATATTAAGAATAGGGGGGTTACCCCCTTTTTTAGGATTCTTACCTAAATGAATTACTATTCAAAGAATAATTCTTGAAAAAGAATTCATTATAATTACTATAATAGTCATATTTAGATTAATCCCTCTAATATATTATCTACGAGTAATAACCAATATATATTTATCATTTAATTCTTCAACAAAATGATCTATAATTCATAATAATAAATTTTTAACCTTAATAATTATTTGAACTAATTTAATATTACCTTTAATTTTAATTATTGATATAAATCAGTTCTAAAGCTTTAAGTTAAACCTTAAACTATTAACCTTCAAAGTTAAATATATATATTATATAAGCTTTAGATTACAATAATCTACTTTAGAATTGCAGTCTAATATCATAAATTGACTATAAAGCTATAAATATGATAGAGGGCTCAATAGCCATAAATAAATTTACAATTTATCACCTAATTTTCAGTCACTCTATCTATCTTATTATTGAATAAATGATTATATTCAACTAATCACAAAGACATTGGAACCTTATATTTTCTATTTGGTATATGAGCAGGTATAGTTGGATCAGCTATAAGATTAATTATCCGAATTGAATTAGGACAACCCGGAAGATTCATTGGAGATGATCAAATCTACAATGTAGTAGTTACAGCTCACGCATTTGTAATAATTTTCTTTATAGTAATACCCATTATAATTGGAGGATTCGGGAATTGACTTGTACCCTTAATAATTGGAGCACCCGATATAGCATTTCCACGAATAAATAACATAAGATTTTGACTTCTACCTCCATCAATTACACTATTAATAGTTAGTAGATTAACAGAATCCGGAGCTGGAACTGGGTGAACAGTTTATCCCCCTTTATCAAGTAATTTATCACATGCAGGAGCATCCGTAGATTTAGCAATTTTTTCTCTACACTTAGCAGGTGTATCATCTATCCTAGGAGCTGTAAATTTCATCTCAACTATCATCAATATACGACCAACCGGAATAATTCCCGAACGCATCCCCTTATTTGTATGATCTGTAGGAATTACTGCTCTATTATTGCTCTTATCACTACCAGTATTAGCTGGTGCTATTACTATATTATTAACAGATCGAAACTTTAACACATCATTTTTTGACCCTTCAGGAGGAGGAGATCCAATTCTATATCAACATCTATTCTGATTCTTTGGGCACCCTGAAGTTTATATTCTAATTTTACCAGGATTTGGATTAATTTCCCATATTATTAGACAAGAAAGAGGAAAAAACGAAACATTTGGTAATATCGGAATAATTTATGCCATATTAGCTATTGGAATTCTTGGATTCATTGTATGAGCTCACCATATATTTACAGTTGGTATGGATGTAGATACACGAGCATACTTCACATCTGCCACTATAATTATTGCTGTTCCAACAGGAATTAAAATTTTTAGATGATTAGCTACTTTACATGGTATCAAAATAAACTATTCACCATCCATAATATGAGCATTAGGATTTGTATTTTTATTTACAATTGGGGGATTAACAGGAGTAATTTTAGCTAATTCCTCAATTGATATTATTCTACACGATACTTATTATGTAGTAGCACACTTTCACTATGTATTATCAATAGGAGCTGTATTCGCTATTATAGGAAGATTTATCCAATGATACCCTTTATTTACAGGATTAACTATAAACCCTAAGTGATTAAAAATCCAATTTATTACTATATTTATAGGAGTAAACATTACATTTTTCCCACAACACTTCCTAGGACTAAGAGGTATACCTCGACGATATTCAGACTATCCTGATAGTTATACAAGATGAAATATTGTGTCATCTATTGGTAGAATTATATCAATAATTAGAATTATTATATTTATTATAATTCTATGAGAAAGTATTATTTCTAAACGAGTTTTAATATTTAGAGAAAACATAACAACTAGAATTGAATGACTTCAAAAAACTCCTCCAGCAGAACATTCATATAATGAAATTCCTATCTTAAATTCAAATTTCTAATATGGCAGATTAGTGCAATGAATTTAAGATTCATATATAAAGATATAAATCTTTTATTAGAAATAGCAACCTGAGGAAATATTACAATTCAAGACGCAAATTCTTCATTAATAGAACAACTTACATTTTTTCATGATCACACAATTATAATTTTATCAATAATCACAGTAATAGTAGCTTACATTATAATCAGATTAATAAAAAATAAAATAATTAATCGATATTTACTTGAAGGACAAACAATTGAACTTATTTGAACTATACTACCAGCAATTACATTAATCTTTATTGCATTACCATCCCTTCGATTACTATATATAATTGACGAAATTAATAACCCATCAATAACAATCAAAGTAATTGGACATCAATGATACTGAAGATATGAATATTCAGATTTTAGAGACACAGAATTTGATTCATATATAAAACCAACAAATGATTTAAAACCAGAAGAAATTCGATTATTAGATGTGGATAATCGAACTGTATTGCCTATAAACACTCAAATACGAGTCCTAGTAACAGCAGCAGATGTTCTACACTCATGAGCAGTACCAGCATTAGGAATTAAAATCGATGCAGTACCAGGACGACTTAATCAAGGAACTATTAATATTAATCGTCCTGGAATTATATATGGGCAATGCTCTGAAATCTGCGGAGCAAATCATAGATTTATACCTATTGTAATTGAAAGAACAACAACAGAAAATTTCCTAAAGTGAATTAATTCAATATCATTAAGTGGCTGAAAATTTAAGCATTGGTCTCTTAAACCAATTTATAGTAATTAAAAAATACTCTTAATGACCAAGAATTTAGTTTATTAAAACATTAATTTGTCAAATTAAAATAACTACCCAGTAGTAATTCTTATTGCCTCAAATAGCCCCTTTATGATGAGAAATACTTTTTATTTTATTTATCTATATGTACTTTATGATTAATATTATAATTTATTTCATTAAAAAGAGAGAAATAAAAACAAATATAAAATTTAATAAATCCCTAAAACAATTAAACTGAATATGATAACAAATTTATTCTCAACCTTTGATCCCGCAACATCAACAATATACTCTATAAACTGATTAAGAACATTTCTAGGAATTATATTAATTCCTTATCCTTATTGAACTTTACCTAACCGAGTAATTATCTTATTTCATAACATTACCCATAAGTTACACAATGAATTTAAATTATTATTAGGACCTAAATCTGAAGGGATAACATTATTAACTATCTCATTATTTATATATATTATAATAAATAATTTTATAGGATTAATACCATATATCTTTACCAGATCAAGACATTTAGTATTCTCATTATCATTAGCTTTACCCCTTTGATTAAGAATAATAATTTTTGGATGATTCCAAAACGCAAATTCAATATTTGCACATTTAGTCCCAAATGGAACTCCTAGATTGTTAATACCTTTTATAGTGCTAATTGAAACAATTAGTAATATTATCCGTCCTGGAAGACTGGCCGTACGATTAACCGCAAATATAATTGCTGGCCATCTACTAATAAGTCTTCTAGGAAATAAATCCTTAGATGTAAATAATATTATCCTATTTTCAGTTATAATTATTCAAGTTATCCTGATATTATTTGAAGCAGCAGTAGCTATAATTCAAGCTTATGTATTTTCAGTATTAACAACCTTATATTCTAGAGAAGTGATACATTAAATAATATATATGAAAATACATAAAAATCATCCCTACCATTTAGTTGACTACAGACCTTGACCATTAACAGGTTCAATCGGAGCATTAACTTTAACATCAGGTATAGTATTGTGATTCCATAAAAATGAAATATACTTAATATTTTTAGGAGTTACAATTTTATTATTAACAATGATTCAATGATGACGAGACATTATTCGAGAAGCAACATTTCAAGGACATCATACAATCAAAGTTACAAATGGGTTAAAAATCGGAATAATTTTATTTATTATTTCAGAAGTTTTCTTCTTTATTTCATTCTTCTGAGGATTCTTCCACAGAAGATTAGCACCTACTGTTGAAATTGGAATAACCTGACCCCCTAAGGGTATTATAGTATTTAATCCTATAGAAATTCCTTTATTAAATACTATAATCTTATTATGTTCTGGTATAACAGTAACTTGAGCCCATCATAGATTAATAAGAAACAACTATTCAGAAACTAGAAAAAGTTTATTATTAACAGTAATATTAGGAATTTACTTCACAATATTACAAGCATATGAATACATAGAAGCCAGATTCTGTATTAGAGATTCAATTTATGGATCATGTTTTTATATAGCAACCGGATTCCATGGACTTCACGTAATAATTGGAACTATTTTTTTAGCAGTCTGTTTATTACGTCACCATAAATGTCACTTCTCAATAAATCACCACTTTGGATTTGAAGCAGCAGCATGATACTGACACTTTGTCGATGTAGTATGATTATTCCTTTATATCTCAATTTACTGATGAGGTAGTTAATTAATCATCTTTTTAGTATATCAAAATATATTTGACTTCCAATCAAAAGATCTTATAATAAGAAAAGATAATAATATATGTAATTATTTCATTAATATTAGCAATTACAATCGCAATTATTATAATAATAATATGTTCACTAATTTCAAAAACATCAAAGAAAGACCGAGAAAATATATCACCATTCGAATGTGGATTTGACCCTAAAAGATCCGCACGAACACCATTTTCAGTACAATTCTTTTTAATTGCAGTATTATTTTTAATCTTTGATATTGAAATCGCAATTATTCTACCTATTATTCTAACAATAAAAATCAGACTAACTAAAACATGAATCATAACTATTATAACCTTTATCATCATTTTAATTTTAGGACTATACCATGAATGAAATAATGGAGTACTAGAATGAGCTAAATGGGGTTGTAGTTTAAAAAATAACATTTAATTTGCAATTAAAAATTACTATCAATAGTCTACCTCAAAGTAAGATAATGAAGTAAACTTTTACATTTAGTTTCGACCTAAAATTAGGAGACATATCCCTTATCTGAAATTAATTGAAGCCAAAACTAGAGGCTTTTCATTGTTAATGAAATTATTGATAATATTTTGTCCAATTAAAAGAGAATGAAGTTATCTAAAAGAAGCTGCTAACTATCTTTTAAAGCGGTTAAACTCCGTTTTTCTCTTATTTATATAGTTTAAAGCTAAAACCTCTCATTTTCAATGAGAAAATAAGATTTATCTTTATAAGTACCTGGAAGGTAATAACCTATATTAACTTCTTCAGAGTTAAACTTTTAATTTAAGATATCCAAGTTAAATTAAAATAATAAAGAAGAAAATAAATAAAAAACTAATTAAATAAATTTTAATGTTATTTATATGATATAATGAATAATGTAAACTTAAGTAATTAATAAAAGTTGAGAATGAATTAGAAATTAAAAATTCCCCTCAACTAGAATCCATAAATGACGATCTTATTTTAGAATAAACCAAAGATTTATTATAAATAGCATAAGTACTAAAATTAGGTATAAATCATATACATCCAACAAACTCAGTAAAATAATTATAATATAACCCAAAAACATTATCATAAATTATTAATAATGAAATTCTATAACCTAATCAACCACCTAAAACAATAAACAATAAAGGTAATAATTTAATAATAAGTGGGAAACATAAAAACGAGGGGTAAGGAAAAATTAATCATATTAAAATTCTACCTCTAACAATAGATAAAAAAGTTAAAAAAATTAAAGAAATAAGTATAATTGGATCTTCATAATAATTCAAATTAACTATTAAGCCATTTGATCCTCTAAAACAAAAATAAATTAAACGTAAACTATAACAAACAGTAAGACCAATAGATAAATAAAATAAAATAAAAATATACAAATTAGAATATTCATAACTTAATAATTCTAAAGATAAATCCTTTCTATAAAACCCAGATAAAAAAGGAAAACCACATAAAGATAAATTAGAAATACAAAAACATGAACAAGTAAAAGGAATACAATTAATTAAATTACCTATATGACGAATATCTTGAGAATCATTTATACAATGAATAATTATACCTGCACATAAAAATATTAAAGCTTTAAAAAAAGCATGAGTTAATATATGAAAATACGAACAGATATTATAACCTATAAATAAAACTCTTATTATTAAACCTAATTGACTTAAGGTTGATAAAGCAATGATTTTTTTTAAATCATATTCAAAATTAGCAGCTAACCCTGCTATAAATATAGTTAAGCATGAAATTAATAGAAAAAAATCCATATTATGAATATATAATAAATCTCTAAACCGAATTAATAAATAAACACCTGCCGTAACTAAAGTTGAAGAATGAACCAAAGCTGAAACTGGAGTAGGTGCAGCCATTGCCGCAGGTAGCCAAGAAGAAAAAGGAATCTGAGCACTTTTAGTAAAAGCAGATAAAATTATTATTATTATTAACCAAAAAGAAGTTAAATTATCCATAAATCCTAAATAATATACATAATTCCAACAACCTATATTAAATAATCAAGCAATCCCAATCAAGATACCAACATCCCCAATACGATTACTCAAAATAGTCAGTATACCAGCATTATAAGATTTATAATTCTGATAATAAATAACTAAACAATAAGAAACTAAACCTAAACCATCCCAACCTAATAAAATTCTAACTAAATTAGGTCTAATAATTAAAAATATTATTGACAAAACAAATAACAAGACAATAAATAAAAATCGAATCCTAAATAAATCAGAACCCATGTATGAATATGAATATAGAATAACTATAGAAGAAATAAATAAAACTCTACTCATAAATAAAAGAGATATTCAATCTAAATAAACAGATATAGATAAATTAGAAGAATTTAATCTAATAACTTCCCAATCTAATAGCATAGAATAACTATTAGATAAAAAAAATATACCTAATAAAAATAGTACTACACCAATTAATAATAAAATAAAACACCATAACTTATAAAGTCTTATAATGGATTTAGAGAATTTTATTCACCGGTAATACCACAAATTACTATTCTATTTAAACTATCATAAATCCTTTTAAAGAAATAAAACAAAAGAATCAAACTTTAAAATTAAAAAATTAAGAGGAATGAAATGAAAAAGAACTAATAAATATTCACGAACAGTAATAGAATATAAAAAAGTTAGACCACTATATATATAACCATGTTGAGTTATAGAAAACAAGTAAATACTAAAACAACAACTCATAAAGGATAAAATACCTAAAAATATAAAGGTTATATAATCTCAAGAAATAATTGAATTAATAAGATAAATTTCACCTAAAAGATTCAATGAAGGAGGTGAAGATATATTATTAGCACAAAAAAGAAATCAAAATAAAGATAAACTAGGTATAGTTAATATATAACCCTTATTAATAAATAATCTTCGACTATGTCTTCGCTCATAAATAATATTAGCTAAACAGAAAAGAGCAGAAGAACAAAATCCATGACCAATTATTATTGTTAAAGAACCCACAAACCCATATAATCTAAAACTTATAATACCACAAATTACTAAAGATATATGAGCAACAGAAGAATAAGCAATAATAGATTTAATATCAACCTGAAATAAGCATAAAAATCTAACAATTAAAGCTCCCCACAAACTTAAACTAATCCAAATATAATTATAATAAACTGAATAATCCCCTAAAAACATAAAAACACGGATTAACCCATAACCCCCTATTTTTAACAAAATAGCCGCCAAAACCATTGAACCAGAAATAGGTGCCTCCACATGAGCCTTAGGCAATCAAAAATGAAAGAAAGGAATAGGCATCTTAAATAAAAATGCTATAATCATAGAGATATACAGATAAATATTTATATCAATATTAAATAGATAAATAAAATAAAAATCTAAAGAATGAATTAAAGAACTAATATAAAAAATACCTAATAATAAAGGTAAAGAAGCAAATAAAGTATAAAATAATAAATAATAACCTGCAGAAATACGTTCAGGCTGATATCCCCACCCAAAAATTAAAAAAAGGGTGGGGATTAATGATATTTCAAAAAATAAATAAAATAAAAATATATTTAATGAACAAAACATTAAAACTAAAGATGTTAATATAAATAATATAACAAAGCCAAAACTCAATAAATTTTCATCATTTTTATAAATTTTATAACTAGCTATTATCATCAAGAAAACAATAAAATATGTGAGACTAATTAATCTATATGAAAAAATATCCACACCTACAAAACCTCCAGAAAACGAAATAAAACTAAAATAAAAGTTAAAAAAAATGAAAAGAAATGAAATAAACATAAAAGAATGCTTTAATATTCAAAAATTATTTAAAATTGGGATTAAAAACAAAAACATTAAAATATACTTTATCATGATAAAACTGACATTCTTGATAAATAATCATTGCCTTGTCTACGAACTAAAGTTACCAAAATAGATAATCCTAAAGCCCCTTCACAAACTGTAAATACTAAAAAAATTAAAGAAAAATATAATTCATATCCATAATTCATTAATACTAAAGATAATAATATAAATACACATAAAACTATATATTCTAATCTTAATAAAGATAACAATAAATGTTTACGAGTTGAACAAAAAACAACAACCCCTCTAAATAAATTAAATAATAAAATATACTCCATAAAAATAAATTTTAAAGTTTTAATAGTTTAAAATAAAACAATGATTTTGTAAATCATAAATAGGAAATATACCTTTAAAACTTCAGTAAAAAGTCATAACTTATCTTTAATCTCCAAAATTAATATTTTAAATAAACTATTTACTGATATAAATATAATTATATCATTAATAATTTTAAGATCATTAATTATAATAACCTTAAATCATCCATTAAGCATAGGATTAATCTTAATCATTCAAACTCTACTTACTGCAATAATTATTGGATATATAATAAGATCCTTCTTCTTCTCATATATTATCATTATTATTATATTAAGAGGAGCTTTAGTATTATTCATCTATATAGCAAGAGTAGCATCAAATGAAAAATTTAAATCACCCATTAAAAATAGTATTATATCACTAATTTTCTTAATTACTATAATTATTACTATATATATATATAACCTTAATTACTTAAATAATTACATAAACTTAAATGATCACATTAGATTAATTAAAATTTTCAATATAATTACAGCACAATTAACTATAATAATAATTATTTATCTATTATTTACAATAATTGTAGTTTCCAACGTTGCAAAAGTAAAAGAAGGACCTTTACGAATAAAAAAATAACTTATGAACAAACCAATTCGAAAAATCCATCCGCTATTTAAAATCATTAATGGATCATTAATTGATTTACCATCACCTTCATCCATCTCACTATGATGAAATTTTGGATCTTTATTAGGTATATGTCTTATAATTCAAATAATTAGTGGATTATTCTTAGCCATACATTATACAGCTAACATTGAATTAGCATTCAGAAGAGTAGTGCACATTTGTCGAGATGTAAATAATGGATGATTAATACGATATACCCACGCTAATGGGGCATCATTATTCTTTATTTGCTTATATTTACACATTGGACGAGGATTATATTATGGATCATATAAATTAATAATAACATGATCAGTTGGAGTCATCCTTTTACTATTAATTATAGGAACAGCATTTTTAGGATACGTTTTACCTTGAGGACAAATATCCTTATGGGGAGCAACAGTAATTACAAATTTATTATCTGCAGTTCCATATCTAGGTAAAACACTAGTTATATGATTATGAGGAGGATTTTCAGTAGACAACGCAACCTTAACACGATTTTTCACTCTACATTTTCTATTACCCTTCGTCATTGCAGGCATAGTAATTATTCACCTATTATTTCTCCATCAAACAGGAAGAAATAATCCATTAGGATTAAATTCTAACTATGATAAATCTCCTTTTCACCCTTATTTTTCAATTAAAGACTTAATAGGAGCAATAATTACATTATTTCTATTCTCATTATTAGTACTCCTAGAACCCCGTATGCTAGGGGATCCTGAAAATTTCATCCCAGCCAATCCATTAGTAACTCCAGTGCATATTCAACCAGAATGGTATTTCCTATTTGCATATGCAATCCTACGATCAATCCCTAATAAATTAGGAGGTGTATTAGCCATATTAATATCAATTTTAATTATTATAGTACCCGCAATCATTAACAAAAGAAAGTTTCAGGGAAACGCATTTTATCCTCCAAGAAAGAGACTATTCTGAAGAATAGTCACAATTATCATTTTATTAACATGAATTGGAGCTCGTCCAGCAGAAGAACCATACATTTTTACAGGACAAATCCTAACAGTTATATATTTTAGTTACTTTATAATTAATCCTATAGCAATAAAAATCTGAGATAAAATACTAGAAAAGTAGTCAATAAGTTTTAGATAAACATTTACTTTGAAAGTAAATAAAGAAAGTTAAATTCTTTCATTGACTTAATTCAATTACTTAAATTAATGTAATTAAATACTAGTATAAAACAAAAACCAATAACCCTAAATAAAATAAAAATATATTTAATGACAAAGGTAAAAATAACTTTCAAGTTAAATATATTAATTTATCATAACGGAATCGAGGCAAAACACCTCGAACTCAAATAAATCAAAAGACAACAAATATAACCTTTACATAAAAGAATAATGATCATAAATCAGAACCCAAAAACATAATTCTAGTTATTAATCCTATAAAAATAATATTTATATATTCAGAAAGAAAAATAAAAGCAAAACCCCCACTTCTATACTCAACATTAAAACCTCTAACCAGCTCTCTCTCACCTTCAGCAAAATCAAAAGGTGAACGATTAGTTTCAGCTAAACATGAAGATATTCAACAAAAAAATAAAGGAAAACATATAAATATAAATCAACCTATTTGCTGATAATATATAAAATCCAATAAATTATATCTAAATACAAACATAATTAAACATAACATAATTAAAACCATTCTAACTTCATAAGAAATAACTTGAGCCACAGAACGAAGACTGCCCAAAAGTGCATAATTAGAATTAGAAGATCAACCCGAAAGTATAATACCATAAACACCTATACCCGTACAAACCATAAAAAATAAAACACCATAATTAAAATTATAAACATTAACCAAAAAAGGAAAAAGAGACCATATTAAAAAAGATATAATTAATAAAAAAATAGGAGAAATATAATAAATCAAATAATTTGATTTATAAGGAAAAGTCTGTTCTTTAAAAAACAATTTAATACCATCAGAAAAAGGTTGAAGAAGACCCATTAAACCTAACTTATTAGGACCTTTACGAAGCTGAATATAACCTAAAACTTTACGTTCCAATAAAGTAACAAAAGAAACACAAACCAGAACACAAATGATTATTAATAAATAAACTAATAAAAACAATACTATCTGTAATATAATATTACATAAATAAATTCTAAATTTACCGCACTAATCTGCCAAAATAGTAAAATTATTCAAATAAATACAAAATATTTGATGTAAATGGTCCTTTCGTACTAATCCACAATATTTATAAAAAGATAGAAACCGACCTGGCTCACGCCGGTCTGAACTCAGATCATGTAAAATTTTAAAGGTCGAACAGACCTAGAAATTAAGCTTCTGCACTTAAATCTAATTTTAATCCAACATCGAGGTCGCAAACTTCTCCATCGATAAGAACTCTCCAGAAAAATTACGCTGTTATCCCTAAGGTAATTTAATCTAATTATCCTTAATATAGGATCAATAAATATATAAATAAATAAAAGTTAAATTATGAGAGTTAAATAAATCTCACTGTCACCCCAACAAAACTTTACAAATAATAAAATTGATTATTAACCAAAAAAATAAATATTAATATAAAAGTTAAATTCTACAGGGTCTTCTCGTCCCATTTATTTATCTAAGCTTTTTAACCTAGAAATTAAATTCAATAAATAATATAAAGAAAGCAATTCCCTCATCCAGCCATTCATACAAGCCTTCAATTAAAAGACAAATGATTATGCTACCTTCGCACAGTCAAAATACTGCGGCTATTTAATTTATAATCATTGAGCAGGCTAAACTTAATATAAAATACATTAAGACATGTTTTTGTTAAACAGGTGAAGAATAAATTTGCCGAATTACTATATATTAATTAACCATTACTTACTAATTTTATCATAATATCTATTAATTAATAATTCACTAATAATCCTTAATAAGAATCTAAATAATAATTAAATAAAATAAAAATAAAACTTAATTATAACAAAATAAATGATGAAAATTTCTAATCCTACTTAATTTAATTAACTCAACCATAATTATAGAATTATTCAAAAGCTTATCCCTTTGAATATTAAATTAATCAATTATAACAAAAATACATTAATAAATTATAATTAAATTAATTCTGAATTAAATTCATCTATTAAGAAACCAGATAATTAAAGATGAATAGCATATAACACCTATTAATAATTTATTAATAATTATAAAACATTAACTAACAATTATTAATATCTCCTTTAAATTCGGGAAATCTAAATAATAATTAACTTTTTATTAATAAACCCTGATACAAAAGGTACAAAAATTAAATTCTACTTCCATAATATTAAGAATATACCTTTACAGTAAAAATAAACTATAAATATATAAAAATATTGATTCTTTAAAAAATACTAAAAAGAAAGTTATTTCTATAAAAAAATAAGAAAATATAAAATGAAAATTAAATTTATAATATAATTCAAGCTAATTTGAATTGCACAAATAAATTCTTAATGTAAATAAGAACTAATCCTAGATTATAACTTGTATAATTCCAGCTCCACCTTCCGGTAGAACTACTTTGTTACGACTTATCTCATTTTAAGAATGAGAGTGACGGGCGATATGTACTTAATCAAGAACATATATCATATTTAATATATATTAAATATTACAATTAAATCCAATTTCATAAAATACATACATATCTTAATCCAATAATCAATCAAGAAATTAAATGTAACCCATTTCAAACCTTAATATAACTGCACCTTGACCTGACATAAAATTCATATAAAAATTTAAGAAAATATTCTAATAAAACATTCTTCAGACAGAGATATACAAATTAAAAATTAAAGGTAAAATTCATCGTGGATTATCAATTACAGAACAGGTTCCTCTAAAATGATTAAATTACCGTCAAATTCTTTCAATTTAAAGATCTTAACTCACAATACTAAGAATAAAAATTTACATTTTAAATAATAGGGTATCTAATCCTAGTCTAATTAAAAAATTTCTCATAATCAATTAATTACCAAAAAAATAACTTAAATTTAAATTTCACCTAAAAATCTATAAAGAATTTATCCAATTTTAAATAAATTAATAAATATCCAATAAAAGTAATTATAACTAATTGTGTAACCGCAGCTGCTGGCACAATTTTTGCTAGTTATATAAATAATTAACTATATCCTAAATTACTAGATAATATAAAAATAAAAACTGCGTTTTAAATTAAATATTAATAAATTAACTATTAAAATTAATTTCCATTTCACACAAAAATTTACATATTTAAAATTATCAAACAAATACTTACATAAACCAGAATCAAATTTAATGTACATTAACATGTACATGTTATAACGCTCTAAAGGCGCGGGAAAGATATTCCCCCTCGCTTCGCTCGGTATTACCCTGGTCCATAGTTCCTCTGGACTAGATCGGATACTAATATTTAACTTTAACTGATGTAACAAGATACCATATGGTATATATCTAATAGTTATTCTATACCTGACTCACATTTAAGTTCGCTATAAATATTTATCTGTTATATCTTAATATTAGATATAATTTATTTATATGTACTTATGTCATATGAATATTCTATCTATGATTATAGCATATTGAATTAACTCCATTAGTTCAAATAATTTCATATAGATTATCCCCCCAGACAGACGGCCCTCCGGTACCCTCCGGACCTTTATATACTAAGAAACTTAAATTATAAATAATTCCCCTTAAAATTTATAAAATAAACTCCCTTTCATAAAGAGAATTCTGATTGATTATAGCAAAATTAATAAATACATGGTACAATATTATTTACACCCTCACTATGACACAGCATTTTAATAACAAACCATAAAATTTTCCAAAAAAAATATTATTTTTCAGGAAATAAAATATTTTATAAATTAATTTATAAATAATCATTCAAAATTTCCAACAATTTTAATTTATATTATCACCGTAATTTTATATTATTATCTATAAATATATACCTTCAATAATAGATATAATATTAGCTAATTGTAATTATATTCATAAATTTATATTATATTTTGATATTATATATTATGCTACTAATATTATTATTACTATAATTTTATATTATTATCCATAAATATATACCTTCAATAATAAATATAATATTAGCTAATTGTAATTATATTCATAAATTTATATTATATTTTGATATTATATATTATGCTACTAATATTATTATTACTATAATTTTATATTATTATCCATAAATATATACCTTCAATAATAAATATAATATTAGCTAATTGTAATTATATTCATAAATTTATATTAAAACATAGATATGCCCTTATGAATAAACGTCCCAATAATTATAAAATTGATTATTAAATAAAAATAATTAAGTATATCCCCAATATTTAATTATAATTATTTACATAAATATCACCGTAATTTTATATTATTATCCATAAATATATACCTTCAATAATAGATATAATATTAGCTAATTGTAATTATTTACATAAATATCACCGTAATTTTATATTATTATCCATAAATATATACCTTCAATAATAGATATAATATTAGCTAATTGTAATTATTTACATAAATTTATATTATATTTTGATATTATATATTATGCTACTAATATTATTATTACTATAATTTTATATTATTATCCATAAATATATACCTTCAATAATAGATATAATATTAGCTAATTGTAATTATATTCATAAATTTATATTATATTTTGATATTATATATTATGCTACTAATATTATTATTACTATAATTTTATATTATTATCCATAAATATATACCTTCAATAATAAATATAATATTAGCTAATTGTAATTATATTCATAAATTTATATTATATTTTGATATTATATATTATGCCACTAATATTATTATTACTATAATTTTATATTATTATCCATAAATATATACCTTCAATAATAGATATAATATTAGCTAATTGTAATTATATTCATAAATTTATATTATATTTTGATATTATATATTATGCCACTAATATTATTATTACTATAATTTTATATTATTATCCATAAATATATACCTTCAATAATAGATATAATATTAGCTAATTGTAATTATTTACATAAATTTATATTATATTTTGATATTATATATTATGCTACTAATATTATTATTACTATAATTTTATATTATTATCCATAAATATATACCTTCAATAATAAATATAATATTAGCTAATTGTAATTATATTCATAAATTTATATTATATTTTGATATTATATATTATGCTACTAATATTATTATTACTATAATTTTATATTATTATCCATAAATATATACCTTC